TTTATCTTTTCTCCCACCTTCAGAAGAATAAAACATAGGTCTTTCCGCTATCATTAGAGTTTTCTGAAAGGTAACTATCTCGGTTTCATATATAAATTTATATAGATATAGAATTTTTGAAAAAGTCTTTTCTTTGATAAGGAAGAAAAGACTTACTATCTTTGGGATCTGATTCTACACCGCTGCTCAATACCTTAGGGGATCGACTCTATTACATAAGTTGATTCCTAACTTTTATCTCCTATCGTTACATAAGTAAGCAGTTCTTATTGTATCGGACCAAAATCTCACTTAATTGATCTTTACGGTGCTTTTTCTGTCAATTAGACCCTCTCTTTATCCATAGACTAAAGGATCTAGGCATACCTATTACCTCCTACTTCGACTTCTACGAAGTTTCTTTCTTTTTCTTTGCTACAGCTGATAAAAATCGTTGTTTTGGACGATACCTATGATATGTAGAAAGCCTATTTTCGAGTATTTATTCGCGCATTTTTTTTCTCTTTCTTTCCTTTTTTTTCTTTCTATAGTGGAGATAGTCGCACGTAATGACAGATCACGGCCATATTATTAAAAGCTTGTGGTAAGAGCGGGTTTCGTTCTAGCGCCCTAAAATAATATTCCAAAGCTTTCGTATGTTCTCCGTTCCTTGTATGGATAAGGCCTATGTTATAGAGTATATAACTTCTATCATAGGGATCAATTTCTAGTCGCATAGCTTCATAATAATTCTGTAAAGCTTCCGCATAATTTCCTTCGGATTGAGCTGACATCCGTTACGGTCGTCATTCGATTCAAAGAATCTCCGTTCCAGAACCGTACGTGAGATTTTCATCTCATACGGCTCCTCCTTTTTTGATTTTTATGTGCATAATGAGAAGAATATCTGGAATCAAAAAAGATTGAAATAATTTCATTATGAACCGAAGGGGGCTAGTGTTTTTACAAGAAATTTCTAGCCAACCTTCCTGTAAAAGATCTTTTCTTAACATCAAGTACCTTATAAAAATGATAACTCTAACAATTTCTTTGTCCTTAACACCCCTCAATTTCCAGGAATTAGTCACTTCAACAGTCTTCGATGGTTATACGGGTATCCAAAATACGAACGAGATGGATGTCTGTTGTCCCAACCATTCTTCTTAGTCCCGATCCCGACAAAGAAAAGGTATAATTTCTAACAAAGTTTTCGTATTGTTGATTCCTAGGCGTAGTGCTTCTTCCCCTATGCTGCCTATCGGTACTCGTGGAGTAGGGTTGACTTAACCCATAGGATAGGTGTGTAACCTTTCGCTGAATACTAGAATTGATAATTGAAGCATCTGAGGCTGCATTAATCGTGGATACACGACAGAAGGAATTGTTTTATTTACAAACTTCACCTTTACAAAAAGCGTAGATTTATTTCAAATTTGTTTTCTTTCTATCCCGAATAATGTATCTTTCCCCGAAGACCGAAAGCAGTAAATAAAAAAATCAAATCGCACCATCTCTGTAATAGGTGAATGCCTCTTTTTCTCCTGAAGTTGTCGGAATTATTCGTAATAAGATATTGGCTACAATTGAAAAGGTCTTATCAATAAAATTTCCATTTATCCGAGATCTAGGCATAGGTAACAATCCATTCTATAATTTTTTTATTTTAACTACCTCTTGCGAGAAAATGATCCCACAAACAAAGGAATTAATTGTACAGTACGAAATAACATAAAAAAGAATCATTAAAAAAAAGATATGACCTTCTATTCAAATTATTTGTTTTTTTGAAAGGAATCAATAGAAGAAAATATTTGAATCCGATTAGATTCGATTTAATTTAATCCAAATGTAGTTGTCTAAGAATGAAAGGAACTATTCCGATTTCATCGAAGTTGAAGAATCAAAGAATTTATCTTACCGATTAGGCTAATTATAGAAGGTTTAATTGATATGACCCAAAGGTTAAAAAGACTCGAATAATCATTCTATGATGAAAATAGAATAACCATCTGTTTTGTGTTGTGTGCATTACATAGTGGGTATAAACTATACAATCAAATAGAAAAATTCCTGGGATGATTCATGAATTTGAAATAGATCCATGGGAGTAAGGAGTTATTATTGAAAGATCTAAAACTGGAAATAAATCTTATAAATTTTATGAATATGGAATCATAGTCTAAAAAAGAAAATATAATCATGATCTAAAAGAGACGTATCCATTAGAAACATAGTAAAAAAAAAAAAAATGGATCGATTGATTCGTTCTAATTCATTGATTAAATCTTCTGGTATAAATATTGTAATGTAATAAAGAATAAATATTGGAAAAAGACGTGACTTCGCAAAAATGAATAGATCTATTTTTTTAACAGTTTTCACAAAAAAATGTATCCCCCCCCCCCTTGCCCTTGAAGGAAGGCTTTTTCTTTGCTGAAACGTTTTCTATATTTTTATAGTTAGAATCGACGCTACGTACCTATTCAAAAATAGAATATGAAATGACTCACTATTCACCCGG